CAGGCCTTTTATTTGGTGGGTAACATCGATGAAGCTACCGCGAAAGCTATGAACTTAGAAGTGGAGAGCAAATTGAAGAAATGACCTTAAATCTTTGTGTACTGACTCCTAATCGAATTATTTGGGATTCCAAAGTGAAAGAAATCATTTTATCTACTAATAGTGGACAAATTGGCGTATTACCAAACCACGCCCCCATTGCCACAGCTGTGGATATAGGTCTTTTGAGAATACGCCCCAACGACCAATGGTTAACGGTGGCTTTGATGGGCGGTTTTGCTAGAATAAGTAATAATGAGATCACCATTTTAGGAAATGATGCGGAGATGAGTACCGACATTGATCCGCAAGAAGCTCAACAAGCCCTTGAAATAGCTGAAGCTAACTTGAGTAGAGCTCAGGGCAAGAGACAAGCAATTGAGGCAAATCTCGCTCTCAGACGAGCTAGGACACGAGTAGAGGCCATCAGTGTTATTTCCTACTAGTAAACAAACAAATACATACATAAAATAAAAATAAAAAAGAAGTTCGTTAGAACTTCTTTTTTATACTATACATCGCATTTGGATTCCGCCAGAAAAACACAATAAAGTCTAATCTGATTATACAACGAAAAAAAGAAGATGGATAGAAAAACTTATTAGATACCACCGACTCTGGTATCTAATAAGTTCTACCTTACCTACTATTGGATTTGAACCAATGACTCCCGCCGTATGAAAGCAATACTCTAACCACTGAGTTAAGTAGGTTATTTATCATCACAAAAAAAGGACCCATCGCTTCGGGGATTATAAGTAGAATATCATTTCTAAGCAATACCAATCCATTAAAACGGATCAGAGAGCTATCGTGTAGTATCATGGAATACCCATCTTGACAAGAGATTACCCATATGTTAAGATATCTATGACAAGGGCTATAGCTCAGTTAGGTAGAGCACCTCGTTTACACGTGCGCCAATGCTTTTCAAGGGAGCCATTATGCAATGCACATAATTTCTCTTATTGAGAAAGAGAAATCGATGTCTTACTCCATAGATTCGAGGGAACAAGAGAACAATAGCCTGACAAATATTTTGTTCGGTCCGATTCGGGTGCGAATTCAGGTGCCCAATCAAATGGAACCGGCCATTGATTTGATAATTGATAAGGTAAATACCCAGTCCATTCAATGCTAGGCATAATGAGTATAAGGTCCTCAAAAGAAACTCTTTTCGTCCTATGAACTTTAAGGTGTATGAAGTTTCATATTTGACTCTTGCAGCGGAGCGATAGAAATTCCATTTCACTTAGGTTGATTCAGGCCGGAGGCAGACCTAAGTCAAGGTAACCCTTCTTTGAAACACTTTGGTATTGCTCCTGTATCAAAATACAAATAATGAATCAGAGCACATGGAACCATCTCATTATCCTCTTATTTTCCTGTAAAGATAAAATATGGTGGACTAACTGATATTTACATCAGTTGATGAAAGAGCCCAATGCAAAAAAATGCATGTTGGGTCTTTGAAATAGTTCGAATCATTTCGATAATAATCAGTTTGATCTGTTTTACCGAGAAGGTCTACGGTTCGAGTCCGTATAGCCCTAATACATTCTATTTTTGTTTTGTGTAGACATTCTCTATTTTAGTTTAATCTAGTTTTCATTTCCTCTATATTAGATTACAAGTATTTTATGTGGATCATATCATTTATGATTCCGTTGATTCTACCACTTTGTGGTATCTTTCATTATGTTATGTGGTGTAGGTTTGCTCTAAAACAAACCTTTTTTGTAGCGAAACCTAAACCATTCGTTGGTTTGACTTTACTAAGTGCTATTGCCGTAACAAAACAAACAAGTAGTTTTGTTCATCCCCAATCGCGATTTTTCTTTAGTACTCGATTCTTTTTATTTCTGAGAGGGCCGGGGATAGTACAGATTCCAAGTTTCGCATTTTTTTTTGTTTTGTATAGAAAGATATGAGTTGTTATATGTAAAGGTTCCTCGAACCTCAACGGATTCAATAAATTAAGGAAAATCTAAATTTTCGTCTAGGACAAGGAAAAGAAATAAAATGGAATTGTTCGGTGCATTAGATTATGTTTACTATTGAATCAATAGAAGAAATGATGATCCCCCACATTTTAATGAAAAGAATACTTTGAGTGGAATAGGCTAGAAATCTTTAGCCATTTTACCCCATATGACTACTGAAATTGCATTTTTTTTATTTGAAATTAAAAAAAAAAATGTAAGCGGGGTTCCACATTGTATGAATCTTTAAACAAGACATGCCCTATAGCAAACAAATTCTAAACTATGTGGTTTGCTTTGATCAAAAGAAATTCTCGTTTCGCCTAAGAAGTCCCGGATGAATTGAAAATTCCAATCGAATAATTCAGCCTATTCCACCTTAATAGGAGTACATTTATGTTTCTGCTTCACGAATATGATATTTTCTGGGCATTTCTAATAATATCGGGCGTTATTCCTATCTTGGCATTTGTAATTTC